GCTACGACATTTGCACATTTGGATGCTACTACTGTACTATCAAGAGGATTAGCCGCCAAAGGTATCTATCCAGCAGTAGATCCTTTAGATTCAACGTCAACTATGCTCCAACCCCGGATTGTTGGCGAGGAACATTATGAAACTGCGCAAAGGGTTAAGCAAACTTTACAACGTTACAAAGAACTTCAGGACATTATAGCTATCCTTGGGTTGGACGAATTATCCGAAGAGGATCGTTTAACCGTAGCAAGAGCGCGAAAAATTGAGCGTTTCTTATCACAACCCTTTTTCGTAGCAGAAGTTTTTACTGGTTCTCCAGGAAAATATGTTGGGTTAGCAGAAACAATTAGAGGGTTTCAGTTGATCCTTTCCGGCGAATTAGATGGTCTTCCTGAACAAGCCTTTTATTTGGTAGGTAACATCGACGAAGCTACCGCGAAGGCTATGAACTTAGAAATGGAGAGCAATGTGAAGAAATGACCTTAAATCTTTGTGTACTGACCCCTAATCGAACCGTTTGGAATTCAAAAGTGAACGAAATAATTTTATCTACTAATAGTGGTCAAATTGGCGTATTACCAGATCACGCCTCCATTGCTACAGCCGTCGATATAGGTATTTTGAAAATACGCCTTGATGGCCAATGGTTAACGATGGCTCTGATGGGCGGTTTTGCTAGAATAGGTAATAATGAGATCACTGTTTTAGTAAATGATGCGGAAAAGAGTAGTGACATCGATTCACAAGAAGCCCAGCAAACTCTTGAAATAGCAGAAGCTAATTTAAGAAAAGCTGAAGGAAAGAGAGAAAAAATTGAGGCAAATATAGCTCTCCGACGAGCTAGGACACGAGTCGAGACGATCAATGTAATTTCGTAACTAGTTGGTGTGTCTGAATAATCAAAAGAAGTTCGGTTTTTACGTTCTATTTTTTGATTTCTTTGGTTGTATTTACTCGACAGGATCGGGCGGAATTCTATTTTGATGCAACAAAACAAAGAAATAGAAAATATACAAAAAAATATCAATAAAAGAAGATAATAAAAGAAGATAATAAAAGAAGATAAGAGGGGTATAAAACTTATTAGATACCAGGGTCATTGGGATCTAATAAGTTCTACCTACTATTGGATTTGAACCAATGACTCCTGCCGTATGAAAGCAATACTCTAACCACTGAGTTAAGTAGGTCCTTTTTCATCACAAAGAAAAACAAAAGGGGCCCATCTCATCGATGGATTATAAATCTCATTTTACTTAGAAGCAATATCGCGCAAACAGATAAAAGAACTATGATCTTGGATCGGGGAATATTCATCTTGACAATAAATTATCTACATAATATAATATGTATTATAAGCACTTAAGGGCTATAGCTCAGTTAGGTAGAGCACCTCGTTTACACGCGCGCCAATGTTTTTCAGGGGGGTCCATCATGCAATCAAAAGAATTGATCTTATTGAGAAATCGATGTCTTACTCCATAACTTTGAGGGAACAAGAGAACAATAGCCTGACAAGGGGTTCGGTCTTGCCCCCGTTTAGGTGCCAAACAGGCCCCATCGTTGATTTGAGATATTGATAGGGTAAATGTCTATTCAATGCTAGGCATAATGAGTATAAGGACCTCAAAAAAAGATCTTTTCGCCCTATGAACTTTAAGGTGTATGAAGTTTCATATTTTATTTTTAAGCAGAGCGATAGAGACTTCATCTAACTTAAGTTAATCTAGGCCAGAGGCAGACCTACTTCAAGATAACCCCCTTTGAAACACTTTGGTAGTGTTCCTGGATCAGAATTCAACTACTAATGACTCAGAGCACATGGAGCCATCTCCTATTGTTATATCAAAAAAATATGGCGGACTAGCTGATATTTCTATCAGTTAATGAAAGAGCCCAATGCACAAAAAACGCGTGTTGGGTCTTTGAAACAGTTCAGATCATTTTGATAATAAAAAGTTTGATCTGTTTTACCGAGAAAGTCTACGGTTCGAGTCCGTATAGCCCTATAGCCCTATAATCCTAATCCTAATAATCCTAAAAAGGGAAAATTAAAATACAAGCAACAAACTAGAATGGGGAAATTCCCATTCTAGTTTGTTGCTTGTAACCGACCGGTTTTTTCATCAAAAAAAAGATTACTAAATTATTTCTATAAGCCCGCTCACGTAAATTTTTGAAAGTCGAACAAAAAAGGGAAAGAAAAAACGCTTTTCATTTCAATGGGATGATCGATATATTTTTATCCAATCGTGTGGATAAACAAACCTACTTTCTTCATTAATCTTCGAAGATCAATTCCATATCCATTTTCCTACTTTCATGTCCACAATCAGGAAGTTTTTGGTATATCCAATACTTTTTCTTTTTGGAAGTGAAAATCCTGACGCGAGTCCAGTTAAAAAATAGAATCTAACTAAACCAAAATAAAATGGAATAGAATACTAATTAACATCAGTATAGGAACGACCCGCTCTATTTGTGCACAAGCAAAAGTTTG